AAGTCAAATTAAGGAATAACTCTTTCACTCGGAGCTTTCTCCTTCTCCGCGGGATTGGTTCTAGCCTAGGGGAGCGGTTCTGCAAAGTTTGTTTTTCATACAGGCCACGCGGCTAGGAAGAAGTGCAATGAACGGGAGTTGTTGAAACAAGCATATTGGAAGATCAATCGGCCAAAATAACCATGAGCAGCTACGATATTCTAAGTTTCTTCCTCTTGACCGAATCTGTAACCTTCATTTTCCCTGATCAAACTCGAAGTTACCAAGGAACCATGCATAGCACTGAATAGGGAGCAGCCGAATACACCAGCTACGCCTAACATGTGAAATGGGTGCATAAGGATGTTGTGCTCAGCCTGAAATACAATCATGAAGGTGAAAGTACCAGAGATTCCTAGAGGCATACCATCAGAAAAGTAGGGGTGCTTTCCAAGCGTGTCATTGAGGGTTGCGGGGCATGTAGCTTCTTTGATTTTTGAGGGCATGCGGTGAAGAGCGCTTCCTTACTCACTAGTTTGATTTTTGCTTAGCAGCGCCATTCCTTTTCTATTTCATGCTAAGACTTCTACTAGGGGAAATGGCAGTTTATTTTCTTCAAGCCATGGCAGAAACTTGATTTTAGGTTTATATCCTTCAGCGGATTGGGATGTCGATACTAATACTAATTGCCTATGCTGTTGTAAGCCTAGCCTTCATATGGCGCACGGGTTTCGAGGCAGAATCCACACTCGTCCTTTATTCATAAGTGCCTACTTCTTTCCCTCTATACTTTATCTACACGGATCGAGTTCTTTATGGTTAATAGATGGCATAACCCCTCTTCTCCAGCTTCAGATAGGTGAATCAATGGGATCATTTCCTTTCTTTTTCTCGTCAACTGGGGAAAGCAGCTCCGTTCCTCTTTGCTTTGATTCGATAGTTGGAACAAGGGCTTCCCTCCTGTCCTTAGTGAAAAGTTCTCGCACGTAAGGCTTCCTCTCGCGCTCGCGATGAATCGAGAAGAAGATTGAAGACCAAGGCAGGGCTCTTATTGACAAAGAAGGTCTAACGCATTTGAAGGTAACCGACCTACTAGTCTAGTATAGTAGAAAGACCTATCGGACCTGTGAAAGTCTCGTTTTTGACTAAACGTTGAAAGACGGGCTTTGCTGCGACGAGGATGCCTTTTTTAATCAGCCAACGTCAAGACCAGCAACAGAGTCGTACCACGTTAAGGGAAAGCACCCAACTTGCTTGTTGACACGTGAGGGGAAATAGGAGTCTGAGGTGGCAGGATTGACCACTAGAGCCCTATGGTAGTGATGGTTGGTCCCACTACTCCTTCGAGTGCCTTTTGCGCTTAGCGTCGGAAAGAGGTTACAGCGAAGGTGCTAAAACCTAAAATTCCATTTATTGAGGATGGACGGCCTGGCTTCCGGAGTTTGAGTCTCAAGCTATGGATTTCGCTTCTAAGCAAGCCATTGACCAGTTCCGGAAGTAGTAAGCCCGTAATCCCTCTTTCTTTTTTGTTCTTAGTCTGCTATGAGTGTAGTTCGTGGTTCCAGCTTTCAAATAATATCTTATCTTGGTGTCTTGACGCTTCTCTGATCCCATTCCTGATAGGAACTGCTTGTAATCTCGGAACCTAGCGCCTCCTTATGTTCCCAAGGGTTCTTTGATAATCGATAGTGGCTGTTGCCAACTCCTTCTGCTCTGCTTGCCTTCTCTCTTTCTCTTTCTCGGCCTTCGTGCCGAAAGAAGGCACTCCCTTTAATGAACGCTAGGAAAAGACTACAGGAGTCACAAGAAAAGAATCACAACCGAAAACAAAGAAAGAAAAACAGCTAGCATTCCAAAAGCAAGCAGAAAGATAGAATGCAGAAAGCATTTCCTGGTCTTGCTCTTTACTTTTTTCCTTTCAGAGGCTCAACAAAAAGACAACTGAAAGCGTTCTCAGAAGACGATGTTTATTGGAAGAAGACCTTCCAACACTCGCGAGCCTATATAGTGACAGAAATCCCTTTGAGAAAATAGTGGAAGCAGCAATCCCTCTTATTGTTGAGTGCTATTATTCCAAATCACCACCTCTTATCCTATCCGACTTTTGCAACCTATTCGCCGACACCTTACCTTATAGGGTGGATTCAATTGAAGCGCTTACTGTAACAAGAAGACCGGTTACGAGAAGAGATGCAACGGCAAGAGTCAGAGCTTCTTCTGGAACAACTTACTATTCTAATTCCATCTCTGACATTAAGTCAGTGAAGTTACTTTCTTTCTGGCTAGGCGAAGGAAGTTTACGTGGAATAAGGAAGGAATCTAAGGTGGTTATGTGGATACAGAATAGCAAATCGAGACTCAGAATGTGAACTGAAACGAGGCTGCCCTATTAGCAGCCCGGGGCTGTAGCAAAGGATATCTCAATCATAAAGCACGAACTACCGCTCCTGATAGCCCAAGGGGGTCGCGGGGCTTTGCTGAGCAACGCAAGAACAAAGACAATCGAGATCATCAAAGACACAGGTAAAGGCACAGACGATTAACCAGTTCACCCGGTCAAGCAAGACCACTAGGGGCATAGTAAGAAATCGAAGAAAACGGAATCTATTGGTTGCTTCCCTACCGTCCTAGGCTCACTCAAGGAAGACTCTCTCTCAGTCTATCCCGTCTGTAATTTTCTCCCCGATCCTAACCATACATCTTTTTCGTATTTAAAAAGCGCATTAAAAGCGCTTCGATTGAGAACCGGAATCGGGAAAAGGGAAAATGTGAGAGGCCTCGGGCAGTCGCTAACCGACCTTCCCTTCGCCCCTCGAGTCGCTTTCGAATTCGGCTATCTTGTTCATACACTTGAATGGTTGCTTGAAAAGTTATCCTTTCCCGATGAATGAGATTTGCCTGAGAGTCTTTTATTTCGCATGAAGAGACTTCTTTGCCTGGAATGACTTCCCGAAGGAAAGGACTTAGCGCTGGAAACTCCTAGCTCTTACGCTGATTGAATTGATTCTTTTTAAGAGCTACCGACTCTTCTCCTCGCTCACTTTTTCTCACATCTCAGCTCTCTCTTTCGCCTAGCCCGCGGGAACATACTTTGATATTCTACGATCGTCGATTCTCTTTCTTGCCTTTCGCCGGTTTTGATTAGGGCTTTTCCGCTTATTCCTTTGTTTCACAGTTAGCCATGAGTTCCGAGTCGCGTCGAGTCAAAGAAAGCGATTGCCTTCTCCATTTTTGTTGTCGATGAAGTGGAACGAATCCTGAGATAGAATCCGCACCTTCTGTCTTATAGCTTTGCGTCCTTTTTCGAGACATAATTCAGGCTCTGCATCTAGGCGGAGTTCTTAGCCATTTATTTTGTTCAAGACCTCGGTAAGATCCAACTTGATGGTAATTCTACCCAACTCTCAACATCTACCGCTGCTCCATCGAACCCGAATCTGAACATGGTCAGCAAGTGGGCTCGTAAACCCAGAGAGAGGGCAAGGCCCACGAGCCAAAGTCGAGCATGCCAAAACAACAACAAGCTAGCGTTAATCAGACTTCTCATCCTTATGGTGCCGCCCTGTTGTTATGGAAACTTTGACAAGCAGCGGTCGAGGCGCCCATCGACATGGCGGGGAAGCCTAGCCAAACGGCTATCCCACACTTGTTGGCTAGGTCCATTCCTTTGAGGCTTGATAATCTTTGCATCAACACCCTTCCCTTGTGCTACAGACAGCATCAGTCAATACCACCTGGTCAGGGCTTCGCGCCTCATTCGAAGCCACAGTCTCAACCAGTTGGGACTCAGTCTGCTTTGTCGAAACCCAATGTGACCAACCAGTTGAAGAAAATATTCCTGCCCAGATCTCGATTATGGAACTTCTGTCCACTTCACAAGTCCATCAGGCTGGCGCTAGCACAAGCAAGCGTCCCTAATTCCATTCCACCTGGGGGTTTGCAAGCTATGGTGGGAAGTATATTTTATCCCCTATTACCTTACCTTCACTCAGAATGATTTTGACTTTACATTAGCTATCCCCGTACTCGACCCCTTTATATAGAGACCTTTGTAGACCACTACCAAATCAAGAGGGTCTTGATAGACACTGGAAAACTAAATGGAATATTTTCACATTGAGTACAGCTAGGCTGTTTTCTTTTTACCCTTCCTAATTTGCTCCTCACTACAGCTGTTCGTGCATATGACGGGACCACTCGAACCGCGCAAGGTATAGTTTGACTTAATCTAGGACCCCTTGTTCGGTCAACTCTATTCCATGTAACGGATATACTATGAACATCTAAAATCTTGCTAGCACGACCTTGGCTTTTTAGACCTTGGTATCCTTTGTGGATATCCCACATGAAATTCGCGATGAGGGTTCCACTCTATCCCACGTTGAGATTTTAGAAAAAGGTGGGGCTCAACTTCTTCGATTAGGCTACCACCCAGGTTTAGCTGAGGATGGGATTCGCTACCCAATTAGCGCTGCACCTTAGGTCTAGGTTTTGACCCAAAAGTCCACTTTGGATTGAGAACGTCCCACTCTGGATTCATAGATTGAATTCACTGTCTAAAGACACCCTCGCTGCACAAGTCGCGTCACCGCATTCGTTCAGTCGGATCGCCAAAGCTGCGGTGATGAAGGCCGACACGATTCACCGGAACAGGAGTCTCACGAGGGATTTAGCAGTTCCGTGGCTGCATATTAAGTCGAGCACATGTGGCTGAGTCGTCCGTACCTGAGCTCGAGAAACTTTCCTTATACTGACCGAGAAAAACAAGTTCCAGAGGCATCTTCCATTCATATCGATTTTGGTTTTTCCGCACCATATTTTGATCTGCCTCTTCTTCGATCCGGAATTCCCAGCAAATCCCTGACTCCTCGAATACAATGGGATTTCACACCTGGCAAATCTTTTACTCTACCTCCTCTTATTAAGACCTTAGAATGTTCCTGCGAATTATGACCTTCGCCTGGAATGTGAGCAAATATATCATGTTTATTGCTCAACTGTACTTTGGCTATCTTACGTAGAGCTGAATTAGGTTTTTTCGGTGTTCTCGTTGAAACACGCGGGCATACTCCTTCCTTCTGGGGACATTGATCCAAAGCTCGAGTACGGTCCGTGCGCCGTTTTTCTTCTCTACCATGACGAATCAATTGATTTAATGTAGGCATCGCTATTTCCTTTGTCCTTCCCCCCTATGTTTTGCCCTATCACTAGTGGTTACTCCCGATCCGAAGCACCCCTTTTCCATTCATAGAGAGATCCAATCGTCAAAATCAATAAAAAGGCCATCATGGACCAAGATCCAAACAGATCAATCTTGTTGGGAGGTACTGCCCAAGGAAAGGAAAAGGTTACTTCCGGATCAGAAATAATAAATAAAATTGAAACAAGATAAAATCGTATATCAAAACGACTTCTGGCATCACCGGAAGGATCGAAACCACATTCGTAAGCCGACAATTTTTCTGGATAGGTCGAACTATTGGAAGAAAATGGAAAAGGAACACCGAGTGGGATCAAAGAAACTAGCGAACTGATCACTAAATAAATCAAAATAGGTGCAAATTCGGACATCACCACAGCACACTTCGTTCTTTCGCTCCTTGTTCGCGGAGCGGCATACCAAAAAAAGAAAAGAATAGCAGTATCACTACCAAAGACAACAATCCCTACATTCTCATTCTCAAGATTTAAGGCTATTCCTTTCACACCGCTGGAAAATTCGTGTAAAGTTGCTAATTCGACTTTCTAATAGAGTGGTTAGTTCTGCTGCTCTGGGACATTTTCGTTCCCTAAGTCCCGAAGCTCTTGCATTATTTGGATCCAAAGAGGATCATTTCGGCTTCCTAAATAACGGCGGAGCTTACAGAAATGTTGGAGACGATAATCAATGTTGATCTCCCAAGCATCGGTTAAGGCCATATCAACAGCCCGCCTGATGTCTTGGGGATCCCTAAGGATGATTCCCCTTTGCGATAACAGGGTTTGTGCTTTTTGCACCATTCGATCTTGCTCTTGCGAGCATGCCTCCGAGATATCCATAACCGCCTGATAGAGCGGGTCTTCCCCCTCTCTGTTAGGGGGATTCTGGATACCGCTTGGGCCGGCGGCCACATTAGCAGGAGGCCTAGCTTCCGGTTGATTCACCGAGTCCCCCGTTTCCAACGACGACGATCCAAGAAGGATTCGCGTCCACGAGGACGAGCTTGACCCCGGAACCATCATATGAGGCGCTCCAAATACAGCAAAGACATTCTCTAAAATGAGAAATGCACTTCGCAGAATAAAAAGCAACAAAAAAAGAAACTGCAACACATACAAGATCTTCTTACACTTGATTTGGAATACCAATAAACGAACAACCAATTCAAGTTTTAAACTTCCGCATACTTGTTTCATAGCTTTCAACTGAGTTCCTAGGTGTCTAATTGCGACCTTAATAGCAGGTCCAATTTTGTGATTTTTAAAAATCATAGGCTTTGGTTCATTCTTTGACTGCTCTGCTCCCTCAAAGAAAAGAGGGAGACTTGTTCTCCCAATTCAGTAGGAAATCACCTTGGTCCAACCAAGAAAAGAAATGGGACTTTTTGGACATTCTTTTTCTTCTCTTATGATATTTCGAGTTGGATGAAAAGAAAGAGAAAGTAAGGTAGGTTTCTATGATCACTTACGAGAATATTCAATCCACTAGGAGCTGCAGCATGGTGGGTCACTCAGCTGCTCCCTGTAAGCGAAACCGTCCTAGAGAATCATCTGATGTTTCAAAGTCCCAACCACGAGCAAGAAGCAAGTCTAGGGAAAAGCAATTCATTCATTTCACAGCACAAGGATCCATTTGTTTAGTCAGCTTGAGAAAGTGACTAGTATCACGAGATTGGCTCTGAAGCCTTTGCGGGAGTAGGACTGTCTGTCCAGATTGTCTTTCGATCGTAAGCAATCCTCGTGGATGTCAACCTGTTTTGTCCAATCGATTCTTTGTTGTTGTTGCCCCAAAAAGGTCTAAGTTAGTCTGCTTATTATTAAATATTAAATGAGACAGTCAGAAGGCGAAAGCTAAATAAGAACTTGGGGAGCTTAGTTAAGGGATTCACCCTTCGACTCGTGCTTCTTAACCAACTCTCACTCTTTCTTTTCACCGAAGCGGGGAACTCAAATTATCGGAAGAAGAAGACTCACTCCTTTTCTCTATGATCCTGACCAACTATCCTAGCCATAGTGCTCTTAACCCGGATGATGAAACAAGTAAACCACACGAGTGGTACCAGAAGAACGAGACTCACTGCACTAAGTCTCGAAGCCGGGACGGGAAGCTAACTAACTTAGAGCTACTAGCTCACTAGAAGAAGGGCATCTCTATCAGCAGCTTTTTCCCCTACTAATGAATCTAGGGAAGATATGGATTCCAGAATGCTAGGTCTTCTTTCTCAGGAGGAGAATAGGCAAGCAAGACAGCGAAGGAAGTTCGCCTATTAGCTATTCTAGCCTTTGCTTTGAAAGCTGTCCCAAAAGGAAGAGAGCTTGATGAGAGAAGAACTGCTTAACGAAGATCCTTCAAGAGGTGACCAAGTTCGGTGGGAGACTCAAAGCGGGAATGATAGTAGGGAGGCCGTCCAATACGAATGTATAGATTCCGGGTCAGCTTCAACAGAAGAGAATTCAACGGGTGATCAAGCGAAAGAACTTAGTCCAGTCAGAGTAGATCCTGCAGAGGACCTTTCTGGGTATCCAGCCAGAGTCCGCACAAGGAGTGGTTGAGACAGATGCTTCACTAGATCCTGCCAAGACAGATGATCGAGATGCTCTTGCAGACGAAGAAGTTCGATCAGTCAAGGCTAATCTGAAAAAGAAAGGTTCCTAACTATTTGAATCGATTCTTTTGTCAACCTCCAACTACTTTCTTAGTCTAAGCCCGTCGCGACTTAGGCTTACTTGCTCTATATTGAGGGGCTCCCCGCCTGAAGTTAGCCTAAATAGATTTATAGATTTCCTATATTCAAAAAGCACTAAGCGATAAATAAAACCTTTCGATGAGTGGACTCCTTACCTGGAGTAAAGATCTACCTGTTGAAAGACTGAAGTACTTTCCTTCTCGACTACAAGAGCAAAGAGTTAGGATAGGAGAGGTGCTACTGTAGTTACTGTAAGAGGACATCGATTCATCTTGGCAGCTACCGGTTTTTATAAAATAGTTGCAATCTAACCCCATTGGTTCCAAAGCTCCAAATCTTACCGAGGTGGGCCTTCCTCTTTCATCCCCTTTATCATCACTAGGGTGATCGGGCAGTGATTCTATAGTTTCTGGGGGAGGGGCCTCCTTAGGAAGACTGGCCTCAGTTTCTTCAGCAGTTGCTTTGTTGTGAGAGGATCAACTACTACGATAGAGGCCAACTTTCTTTCTTCCGACCTCAACCATCGGTATTCCTGATCCATCTATCTATGGATTCCTTCCGAAGTTCTCTTTTTCCTCCATCGCTTTCTAGATTCTAGATGAGGCATGGGCTAGAAAACTTTGGTGGCGAACCGTTTCCACCCTCACGCCTCTCTTGACGGGGTTTAACCATCCTTAGTCGGTGAGGCTTTTTTGTTCGGGTGTCGTCAAAAATTCTGAGTTTGCCATGTTGTCAACTGCAGCAGTTCAGAGAGTGTCTCAGAAGACTCAGAATCTGACAAAAGGCATGGTTCTGGGAGCATGATTTTAGGGTGGGGAGAATTCCCTTCTCTGCAATAAGCAGGAAAGATCCTTCTGGAATTGGGATATTCTTTCTTCCTGGGAGCACAGGCAGCTCCCTCATAAAGCCCCCTTCTTCTTTTGACTTTTGGTGAAATTCTGATACTGGGTGCTATGATGATAATGGACTTGAAAATCGTCCAACCTCTTTCTAGGAGTCCCCCCAGAAGGTCTTTGAGGTAGAAGGCTTTCTGACTCGTCTGAAACTAATGTATCCTACATAACAAATCCAGTTCGTAGGCTATTTGAACTAAAATCGAAAATGAAGATTGCCTCACCCTCTTATATTCTAGAATGATCCACGCACACTGCTCTCTTCTCCCTCATCCATGTTCTAAGGTATAGATTCGGGGATAGACCTTAGGGCTTTCCTGATAGCGTATGCTTAACTCCGACCTTCTCATTCCCTCTCGAAAGAGAAAAAAGTCCCCAGTACCGGACGGGGCACTCTACACTGACGCCATGTTTCCTACAGATTGTTAGACTAAGCACGGCAAATTAAGATCCATTCAATTCCTAGATGATATGTTGCCAATGTCAGTGAATCGGCTTGATATTGATATAGCAACTGCGTAGATTTCAAAACCAAGTCTGATTGGTGTCGATGTTGGCGAATCGGCTAGCTATTATTTAGGTTGCCGTGCTCTAGCGGTCCTTTATTGAAAAGAAACTCTGGAGCTAGAAAAGGTAAGACCCTCGCAGCGGGAAAAGAAGCTTAAAGGCTGACTCTTATAGAACTACGGGAAGTGGAAAGGAAAGCCCTTTTAAACCATTAGCAAGAAAAAAGAAAATGGAAAGACCGGCCTTTTGCCGATTCCAATTCGAATCTAATAACATAACACGCGCTTTCGCCAAGAACCCCTGATAGCTAGTCCTCTGATAGGCTGATCCTTCTTATTTTCAGCCTGTTGGGAAAAAAAATAGCTGTTCGAAGCCCATTCGTTAGTAGTTAGTCTGAAACTCCAACCCCGGTGAAAGCCTAAGCCCTGCAGATTGAGATCTGTCTTGATTGAAAGAAATAAAAGGTTCCTTACCTAATTAAGGTCTTCAGTGTCTATTTATTAATAGGATGTGGCCGATGATCTCATTTGATTAGCAGGAATTGATTGAAACTTTAGCTAGGCTTAGAGCCAAGATAATGGGCTCATGAACGTACACCTTTCTCTGCTTTAGAGGAAGAAGCAGTGCTGTGTAAGCTGGTCAGTTTCGGGAAGCAGTGAAGGAACCAGAGATAGAATTTAGGAATGCAGTCACTTGATTACAACTGGTTATTTGTTGGTCCAAATGAAGAAGAGAGAGCAGGAAAGATGCCAAGTCAATAATAAATAAAAGGAATTCAAGATCGAGTTGTCGGGTCTACTAAGGCCCTATTGAATTAAGCGAGAGAAAGCTCAATCCCATCTCGTGCCCTGTAAGAAGGAACGTCATCAGTCCCAGAGCCTATTCGATGTCCTCTTCCGATTCAACTTCCTATTCTTCGTACAACAACTATGGCAAGCGCTGCTTATTCCCCTTCATCTTTAGATGCTTCCTGTACTGTGTAATTCAGTCCTTCTGCCCTTTCTTGCCCCTCCAATAATAAAAACCAAAGAGACTTTCCCAGCTGTAGTAGCTGTTTTCTTCTCTTCCATAGAAGGAGCTGCGGGCATCAAGGGACCGAGAAACTATGCTACTGCAGAAGCGGAATCGGGTTGGAAGGTAAGGATAGCATGATTGACTGGTTGTGGTTCCCTTGGATCATGGGCCACAGCTACTTGGGTTTAGACCGCTGAATATCCTTTTGATGGTTGTAATTTTTGGGCTCTTTGGATGGACTCAGATCCTTTCATGTAGGAGAGTTTTTGATGGGCTTTTCATTTGGACAGATCCAGCGGTACTTCTTGCATGGGTTTGGGCTTGCTTTGATGATGGATAGGCTTGTTGTGCTGTGGCCCTTCTGTGGATTTTCATCGAGGTTCTGAAAGACAGGCCCGAGTCTTCCTTTGTAGGACTTTCTTTTGATGGTTCATGTAGGCTTGGTCTCCCATTCGCTTTCAGCACTAACTCCTGGAAGCCTATCATCAACTGGCTCAGCATCAGATGAATGAAATCATGCCTCTCTCTATTATTGCCTTCTACTGAATGAACTATACCGGTTGAAATGAACAGACTAGAGCTTATTCAATGAACCAACTCCAATGGAGCAGGATCAATAAAAAGTTCATATACTACAAAGTGAGCGTGGTAGAATCCCTCACCGAAAGTTGTAGTGCTTCTACCATATAGTCGTCCTAGGAGGTCTAACTACCTTACGGGGATAGTAAGATTCTAACAGTAGAATATTTCGGGAGCTTCTCTTCCCGTGTTATTAATATCTTCAATTCAAAATTACAGTGGTATGTTAAATGTCCTATTTCGCTGGTTAAAAGCTCGAGAAGTCCTCATGTGGATTCCAAAAACTAGGATCTGTACAATGGATTTGCCTTGGAAACGAAGTCGTATTTGAGTTGGGAAGTTCTAGGTTTAAGGTTTGCCTACGGAGAAGACTTAATCAATTCACTTCGGGGATAAACTTCATGGTGTTATTCTTTTGTTTTGGAATTTCCTAAGTTAAGGTGGGAAAGACCAGGGGAAGCATTGGCACTGTGGAAAGAATCTATCTCTGGCAAAGGAAAAAGCGATAGGCCAGGTTAACGAGGAAAGGGGGACTGGTTCAACCTCAGGAATGAGAGCAAGCAAGCCCAGCTTTGTTGTGCAAGTCACTGTCTTTCTCCGATCCGATAAAATAGATCAGATGCATCTAGAGTAACGAACAGTTCTTCCGCAAGCCATTTGGGGAAATTCCCTAACTTTGAACGAAAGAATAGTAAGCTTCTTTCCTTGCTACTTGAAAGAATGCCTTGGCACACTCATACTATAAGTAAAAGAAAGAACTCGGGTCTAAGCTCTCAACTACCACCAAATGCAAATATGAATGAAGAAAAAAACATACCAAATATGACAGAAGAAAGAACACCAAAACATTTTAGGAATCAGAAGGAATGGATTGAAAACCCAGAGTATTTTGATTCTTGGATTCTCTATTTTTCAGGTTTTCAATCCATCAAAAATGTTGATGAAGATAAACAGAATTTAAATAAATCTCATTTTAATGAAAAAGAAAGAGTAATCTATTATTTTTGGAGTATGTTTTTCAAACAATTGTTGGTTAACGATCAATTTCAAAGTAGTCTAGATGTTGATACTAATGACTTAGTAGACGAGAATAGTCGCATTCTTAGAGTGAATAAATCGATCTTTGTAAAGGAGTATAAGGACAAGGTGTACAAATTGTTGGAGGACAACAAACAAAATGCAAATGTCAACTTAGTAGAGTTGCAAAAAGAAATAGAAGACCTCACTATGAATTTTTCAGAAGAGAACATCTACGCGTCATGTTCAAGCATCATGGAAATGATGACAAGAAACTCATTACCAAATGCAAAAGAATTTCTTATGCAAAAATATAAAGTAGATCAAGTGGGGGATCGAATTCAGATTGTTCGATCTGAAGATGAAGAGAGTTTTTCAAAGGAAGAAAAGCAGAAATTTGTTCCCCTGCTTACGGAAGAAGATAAAGCATTACTTTCAGAATTTGGACACCACACCATAGAATGTATTTTGATACACACATTGTGTTATTTATTTAATATAGAAAATCACGTTAGTGTAGCAAGTTTAATAGATAGGATAGAAAATGGCATTCGTCGCCATGCTGGAAACCTTCGAGATAACCGCAACTTAAGAAATAGTCAAAAAGAAGATCCAAAATTAAGAAGTAATAAGCAACTAAAATGTCCATTTGGTACAGGGTTAGTCGAATTTCTAATTTCCAGAAATGTGATTGTGATAACTCAGAAAAATCTTGATGATATCCAATCAACTGAAATAGATGAAGGAATCCCTAAGAAATTTATAAAGAATATAAAGAAGAAAGGTAAATCCTTTTATAGGGAGAAGTCTAACTTTGCTGAATGTACGTTCAACACAGCCTTACTTCCGGTTAAGTTCAGTCTACCTATGATCTGTCCACCTTTAGATTGGACATTTGAGAAAAGTCAAATCAATTCTTCTGTGATGGACATTTCCGATCTATATGGGGGTTACCTAATAAATCTGACAGGTCAAATCTACGAAAGCTATCGGATGTTGAGTTCACCAAATGTACAAAATTTCTATATCTTCTTTGGTCTAAGTACAGATTCTGAAACTTATAATAAAGCTGAGAGTGTTTGTAGTTCAATAAATTGGCTGCAGCGTCAGGCCTTTCAAATCAACAGTCAATTTCTTTCATTCATTATTCATAATATGGATGAAATGGTCATCAATGGTTTATTGAAGCCGGAATTTCTTTCCAACATAACGATGAATGATGCATCCAAGTTACTTAGAGAGTGTTACATAAATAATGAGCAGATTCATTCCATATATAAGTTCGGCGAATTAGTGGAAATATTGTCAAAAAACGTTCAACAGTCTCGTTATGAACAAACAATTATCGATATGGCAATGGCCTACGATGGTTATCGATTTTACTATCCAGCTTTTCTTGACTTTCGAGGTCGAATCTATCGGAGTGGTATCTTTCACTTCCATGAACGTGATTTTGCTAGAAGTCTGATTCTTCTTGCAGATGATAAGACAACCATAAATGAGAACCTAAAAAATAGGTTTTTGACAGCAACTGCCTTCCATGTGAAATCATTCAAATGTGAAGAAGAAGCTTTAGATTTTATGGAGAAAACATTAGAAACTATTTTACTATTGGGCAATTTTCCAACGCTAGACAAAAAAATCAATTTTTTGTTGAGGATAAACTTCCATATTAATGTGAAAAACACCTTTCAGTATTTAGCCAATATTGTACTTTACGAGTACAGCAAGAGAGATGAAAAGAAACTAGAACAAATGTATTTATCTGTTCCTATTACACAAGATGCCTCTGCTAGTGCATATCAAATAATGTCTTATTATCTTTTGGATGAAGAAATGGGTATTCAAACGAATCTTCTCAGCCAACCGTATCCTGAGATTAATGATATTTACGAGTATCTTCTTAACGAATTAAAGGGCTATCTTCAAGACTCACTTTCAGAGAATCCTTCTTTATTAAAAGTTACTGATGTGTTAACTCGAAAAATTGTAAAAGGGATCTTTATGCCTATGATTTATGGTAAAACAATTGGTAGCACTATTAGAGATCTAAGCATCTCTTTATCTAAATTCTTAGTCAAAAAAGAGAGTGGTATACTTGCTTCTAACATCTTTAAGTTCTGGAGCGAAAAATATCCTTATCCGCGTGTATTGATGAAGTTGATTCCTCTTTTGGGTAGGTTTTTGTCAGCCTTGGATCGCACCGTTTTATATAGTACTCCATACTTTTATACATTACAGGACTATCGAGTTATGAATAAGAATTCAGTCTATGTTTATGATAAGAACACTAGGAAGTGCCGTAGAGTAACTCTGACATTTGATTCAGAAAAAAGAGATAAAAGAAAAACAACAACCTCTACATTTGCCAATTTCATCCATCAGAAAGATGCTTATATAGCAATGAAAATGGTGGAAAAAATGAAATATTCCAATATACCTATTTATACTGTTCATGATAACTTCATTTCTAATACTCCGAATTGTGAGTCTTTGCATTCAATCTACTCTTCTATCTTTCAACAATTGGAACCACCACTTCTATCTATCAACAAATTTATTTACTTAAACATAATTGATCCTTTGTCGCATGAAAAAAATGGCTATGATTTAGAAGAGGTAATTCCATTACCGAAGCTAAGAGCTTACCTTAATGCGTGGGAAAGACCTAAGTCCGAACCTAAGAAAAAATGGGATACTAACATTGAGTGTATTGTCAATCATTACAGTGAGTATTGTATGGCAGTCTGCGGACCAAACCATTTCGAAGAAATGAGAAATGGGAGATGGAAGGAGCATCTGAAGAGGTGGCATAGATTCTCTCAAAAAATGAGAATGGGAAGATATTGTATACATCATTAATTGTATACATCATACAATGACAAAAATCTATGAAAAAAAGAAATACACTATATATTACCAAGTACTCCACCACCATAGGAGGAAAAAAGTACTCCACCTCCATAGGAGGAAATGACGCGTCTTTGTTATTAAACAAATTCTATACTTCTGTAAAAAAGGAATCTATATACCATGTTCCGCATCCCGGTAAAATAATTGCTGGACACAAATTCAATGAACCTTATCCTATTATTAACGAAACTTCCATACTCAGCATTTCAGTAATGGATCTATTAACACAGTATGCTTACCCATCTATATCTGGATACAGTAAATTCACAATTCAATTGAGTATGAAGAAAGAATTTGATGAAATTCATTTTACGCTTGGTGCTGCAATACCCTTGACTTTTGAGAATGGAGAGTTCATTCCAAAGAGCAATATTTATGATGAAGTTTCTCGTCTTTTTTTGTCTTATATTGAAATGTATGATAGTGATTCTGTTTTTGAAGTCAGAATAATAATATTTATTGTTGGCGGTGTCAAGGATAAGATACCCCCCCTCTTATCTGAAGATGCTAGAGAAAAGAGTCTTTTAGAATGTCTTCAACCTGTTTCAGTACAAATAGATCCTATCAGTGCTCTAAAGATCCAACATAAAAAGCTTAATTATCCCCGCCATATCACTAGAATAAAATCTAGTCATAGAACAAAGCTGAAATCATTCTTGGTTGCTGATACCGAGACTATACTGATAGATAACGTTCATAACCCGTACGCAGCTGGTGTTATGATGGTCATTCCTAGTCTTGATTTAAGGACTCAGACGATATATACTTACTTCAGCGAAGATTACACTCCATTTGTATTCAAAAGCTTTGAAGAAAGGAGTCAAAAGCTACTTAATGATTTTATATTAAGGATAATTTCCATTATCAAACAAAATCCATCAATAAAAACAGTCTACTTCCATAACTTCTCACGATTCGATGGTCTTTTTGTGCTTAAGCACCTGGCATTACATCATAAGTTTCAATTAAAACCGCTAAGGAGGGATAACATACTTTATGAGGTTTCAGTCTATTCAGGTAAAAGAATGTTATTCCGCTTAAGAGACTCCTTACACCTACTCCCAGGCAAACTAGATGACCTTGCAAAGAATCTATGCCCAGAGTTAGGATCGAAAGGGTCTATCCCTTATGATCAAGTGAGACTATCAAATCTTAGTAGTCTGAGAGAAAGCTTGTTAGAGTATATGAAACAGGACATTCTACTCCTTGGGGGTATAATGCAAAATTTCCAGGATATATATGCTAAGGCCTACAAGGCTGACATAGAAAACAAAATAACAACTGCCTCACTGGCTCTAAGTCTCTTTCGTAGTAACTACTACGACGAAGTTCAGTTTCCGATTCACATCCCCAATAAGAATGAAGATACCTTCATAAGGAGAGGCTATTATGGTGGGCATACTGATGTATACATCCCTTATGGCGAAAATTTAGATTACTACGACGTGAACTCCTTATATCCATATATAATGAAAGAATATCCAATGCCTGGTGGTGTACCAATCTGGCATAGTGATTTAGATAGTATGGAGTTAGATAGCATGTTTGGATTTATTCAAGCTTACGTGGAATGTCCTAAAACTATAAAGAGACCCTTTCTACCATATCGAGATAAAGATGGAGCTCTTCTCTTTCCAACCGGCGAATTTGTTGGTGTCTACTATAGCGAGGAACTCAAGTATGCAAGAGACCTGGGCTACAGGGTATTACCAATTTGTGGGTACCTCTTCCAGAAGATGGAAAGCCCATTCAAGGACTACGTTAACTCACTCTTTGAAAGCAGATCCAATGCTAAGAAGGAGGGTAATAATGCTATTGGTTATGTATATAAGCTTCTTTTAAATTCCCTATACGGAAGATTTGGCATAAACCCAATCTCGACAATAACTGAGATGTGTGATAAAAATCGACGTGACTTTTTGTTAAGGAAGGGTACATTTCTAAATGAGGATCTTCTGAGAGAGGACCTATATATGATTTCATACCATAGCAATATGGAGAGGGGTCCTGATTATTGGAAGCCGCCGAAGAACTCAGCAGTCCAACTAGCTGCAGCGATCACTGCCAGCGCTAGGATTTACATGTATAAGTATATCTCAAGAGAGGACTGCTACTACACAGACACTGACTCTATTGTTCTTGGCAATCCTCTTCCCGAGGATTTGATTTCTTCCTCTGTATTAGGTAAGTTTAAGTTAGAAGATCAAATCCAAAAAGGATACTTTTTAGCACCTAAATGCTATCGCTACATCATAGAAGATGGCAATAATGTCATGAGGTTCAAGGGAGCTGCTAAAAAAATTATAGAACCTGAATGGTTTGAGGAACAGTACGCTAACCCCTATCGCACGATTCAGGCATCGGTGACATCGAATTTTAGGATAAATTGGAAAGAACTTGAGGTCATAAAGAAAGAGAGTAATGTCACTCTTCAGCTAGCGATGAACAGAAAGAGGATAGCCATAATTCAAGATCAAAAATGGGTTGATACCGATCCTATTTCAATCTCAGACTTGTCCGCTCTAAATAACATTGGAATTCAAATAATAAGAGCACTTAGGAAAGACATCAATCAATTAGAGAAGAGTCATCTTGTCGAAAAAATCCTTTCTCAGAAGGAATTAGAGATTGCCGATAAGAAAAGAATTAGAGAAAGGATATATGACCCACCTAATAGAAGTAAATGGACAATGTTTCCTGATTTGTATGATACGCTTGATCAATCTCCTGATAAATAGTGAAAAGACAATTCAAGATTCTGATAAAAAGGACCTCAAAGAAGAAAACAACATGTTTCACAAACACCACTGAAATCACCGTTAGCGGGCTACAGTTAAACCATCTGCCCTCCTTCGACTTGAGGTCAACAGCGGCGGCCAAATCGATGAGATCCATCTCACCATCTCCCGTTATCAGAAGGTTTCCAGTTTGCTTAGAGAAAAAGAGGAGGTCAATACAACAATTGCATCTCAGCATGCAGACTGATATCGATGCAAGGAAAGGCTTATAGAGGCGGGTTATGCAAGCTTCAAAATATGTAGAGGAAATTGTGCTGAAAGCTGGCCTTCTCATCAAAGATGTCCATTCAGAATTGATATTTCGAGAAGCATATGAATAGTTCATTTAATCTATCTCATGGATTCTCTTCTCTGTCGGCATCCACCCCCGGATGAGTTCGGTTCGATCCCACAGCTTCCGGGTTGAATTGCTCTTTCACCCTTTAGCGGGTAATCCCTTACTGAGCCTACTCAAGCAATCTCCCATTAGCTGCTCTTTACTACTTTATACTCAAGCGATTGTAAACTCCTTATTTAGGCTAGCTACTTTGCTGATTAACAAGATTATCGCATTGGAGCTGTGACAGTTATGTAAACGACTTCTCTACCAAGTAATGAATCTGAGGTCAAAGCCAATGAGTACGCCGGATGTTGCATTTTCGCAGTGAGGGAAGGTTGGCTTGACAGGCTTCGTTCTGGATTAAGGAATGCCCCAGGCTAGCTCTTTCGGTATGGAGTTTGCTGTGACTACTGATCAATAAGGATTCCCCTGGTTGAGGGCCTTCTGCTTGGCTTGGTCTACTCTTGATTGGCTTGCTTGCTGCCGTAAGCCATGCACAAAACAAGACCTGATTCTCTCCATCTAGGATTCCTGGTCTGGAAGAAAGAAGACTTGTGCCTATCTTTTGAATCAGTAATATCCTTTCTTATTCATTGCATGTAATGAGGAATAAGTGAGCTGATAGCTATGATTTTTTGCTCGGAGCTTTCGAATTCCTTTACAACCTTCGTAAGGCCTAGCGAAGTGAGTCTCGGGTGAGACTCACAAGCGTTAAGAGACCTCCCTACTTTCCTTACCTGACAACCCGACTCTGACGTAGCTTGGGCCTACCAGACTGACTCCTTCTCTTCTACCCTCTTTTTTTCTTTCTTAGTCACAGAGAGCGAAGGAAAGCCATCCTTATTACCAAATATTCTGCTCTAGGCCTAGTGCTACTCGCAGTAGATTCAACCATCTGCCTAGATCGGAAAGAGTACGCTCTAAGAGCAGCTTTCCCCGTTCTGACCGATGCATCCAGAGGCCCCCTCTAAGATTGATTGAGTTAGCCGTAGGTAGGAAAGATTCCCACTCTTTTGACCTTCCCTACCCTTCCGGGTAGTTCTTCCTTATGATGGTGGGACTGTAAAAGCACCGGTTGAAGTACCAACACCAACTACAGCTTTTTTCTACTGCAGCTACGGCTGCTGATCGATCTAGTCTAATAGTTTTTCTCGGTACCGGTAGAAGTATAATGCTACTATAGCCGAAAGGTATTATGCTAATCATGATTTCCGCTCATTGCCGTTTGGAGTTCGATGAGCATTCAAGCTAGTCAAAATGCTCATCACACTATATGAGAATTCCAGGGCACAACAGAGGCATGCCAGCATCAGCTGAGGAAAAACCTTAGAACTAGCATTTTGCTTTCTTTAGTGGTGGATCATTTCGGTTTAAAAGTAGCTCCTTCTTTTCAAGTAGGTGAGTTCCCCTAGGGAGATGCTTGGAATCGGCTTCATCTAGCCTTGAGGGATTGAGGGTAACGTCTGATCAGTGGTTTGGTGGTCTAACTCGGTAACCCGAACCCGGACACCAGCAGCTCGGGTATTAAACTAGGCTTTCTGCCCATCTATCGGCCATAGGGGATGCTTTAAAGAGTACCTGTTCTCCTTTCTTTTAGGAGTTAGGAACTAGGGCAGCTAGGGAAAGTTCGTTTGATAGCCAGCAGGTAGTTTCAAGAGTTTTATAGTAATCCGCTTTCAAGCCTGCTAGGTAAAAGAAAAGAGGAAAGGATCAAGGGCTAGAGCCATTTTAAACCAGTGCCTGGTAACACACTTTCTATATGACCAGTCCTACTTCTATCCCTAAGGACGTATTTTATCCAAATAATGCAAACTGGGGAGGATATTGAAGTGTTGTGTATCCTATTTTTCAGTTGCCTTGCTGAGCGAGTTGCAGTCCCTTCGGCTTGAGATCCTGCAATATCTTTTAAGCTTAAGCCAGCATTCTAAACCAATGCAATTCTGTATTGTTTTAAGGGAGTTCCTTGTTTGCATACGAGAGAGGTCATAGCTAGCAAGACAGTAGTTTGAAAACAGGATTCTTTCACCAGGTAGGAAGTGAAGTACTCTTTCAAGTAAGGATAACTGGTTTTAGGGAAGGGGAAGCTCTTTGGCCAGAAAAGCCAGCAAGAAGGGCTAGATCAAAGGCTAAAGCAGGCCAGTTAGAGATGTAAAATATCTAACTTAAGATAGTTATCTTGCAAGGCTAAGTTCCTCTATTTCCCTTAGCAGAAGGCAATAAAAGCTTAGGCGTGGATTCCCAACTAGAAGCAATCAAGTTAGAAAGCAGGAATGGCGCAGAACCGGTGTGAATTCCATTTCCATACTGAACCAACTCTTATAAGGAAAGGTTTCACATAAGCTATATCGCTTCTTCCCCTCGCCCGAGAGTAAGGAGCTAACCAAGAGAAACTAAGCTATATGGCTTTCTTGCTGTAATGTATGAAAAAGATCTCCCCTACTTTTTGAATTCAGTCTGGCTCTCTTCTTGAGTCATAAAGTCTCTTAGCTGCTCGGTGACCGGCTTTGCGGGACCGCCATAAGGCCTGGTCCACGCGAGGCAAAGCTCTATTGGGCGAGCAGTTTCTCGATGCATTTGACTCCTTACTAAATAGTTTAAAAGAGAAAAAACCAGAAGAATTGTGTAAAATAAATGAATCTATTCACGAATTGGGTTTGAACCCTGGGCGACTTTCCTCTTAGTTGATTGTGATTCACTAAAAGAAACCTGACAAGACGAATCTCATTTCTATACGCAATTTAGATAAGAGTCTAGCCCACCGTTCCAGCGATTCTGCTTGTTCTAGCCCTCCCTTTACGCGAATTGGGTATTACCGCGAATAACTCCTCACAACAAAGGTTAGATGCTTGCGAAGTTTTATAAGGGAATGTGGACATAATCCTTTTCCCTATCGGCACAACTATATCCGTCTTTCCCCAGAGGCTCCTGAATACACTGTCCCGGCTTTTGGGATATTTCCGGGGAAAAGTGGTAAGTGTTAGATGTAACAATTATTGTCTTAGCTGTGGTTGTGACATAACTTCTTCTCTGGATCATTCAACTATAGTATCTTCCAACGTACTTGGACTATTATCCTCTGTAACTCGGTGATACACACTTGTTTGACACGGGCTTTTCTCTTTCACGTCGTGACTCGGGTTCCTCGGCATCTTCTGAACTTAGTTTCACTTCTTTAGATTGCTCCCCCAATCTCTCTTGGAGCTTTTTTTATATCTCCTTAGAATCGGGCAATGCCATCTATTTAGGTGCCCACCAAGATGATATTTCATCAAACACGACATTTCGAGACACAGAGCACCGACAGGTTGTTGGGCCTTTCATTTTATCCTTTTATCATATCCCACAAAGATGCCTTGGGAGCTTCGACTTTTTCCATCCTATCCTCTTAGAGAGCTAATAGGTAAAGTCTGTATCTGTAGTCCAGGAAGTCAGACATGAAGGAGTACTACACCCACCACCGCCCTTGGAGGCATATAAGACAGACTACGCGCTAACAGCTTGAGCAAGAAGGCCTAGCTTTTTATGGTAGCTGACGCTAGGATTTGGGAAGAATATACATGAGAGTCGTGAGTGTGAGGAGAAAGAAAAGAGCCTTCCCATTTGCTGTTCTAGACCCAGGTATGCTAGTAGCTTTTCAGCTATCACTTCCTAGATGGAGCTCTGACAGGAAGGAGACCTCTGAATGCCTTGGCTCTAAGCCGTACGTACCACCGTTCAATGCCGTCTTCAGCCGGGCGGAAACTTTCTCTCGTGCTATGGCGTGAAAGGATCCGATCTCTATTCTAGATTAGGCTCTCAAAAGGCTAGCGATGTGACCGATTCGATGACAGAGGTATGGCATTCCGTTTTTTATCTATTTATTCTGGCCGTAGGGTGTGATCAATGCTTAACTGTTGTATCCGCTATAGACATATATCTTAATCTTATTTTACCAGGATAAGATCTTAAAAGACCTTTTTACGGCAATTTGTACCCAACCTGTATCTATCAACATAAACATTTATACATTGAGAGAATATTTAAGATTAAGGTCTATAAGGATTTCATTTTGCTTTTCCCCTATAAGGTAGCCATATAGTATAGGTGTATTTTCCCATGGCCTGGCTTGAAAAGCAGTCTTGACACGCTTACCCGGATGATAGGAGTCCTCATTAATCATTAAAGGAATTCTAGTCTTCTTCCTAAGCCTATTCTCGTATTCTGCCATCTACAATAAGAAAAGAAATGTCGAAAGATGGCCTGATTGAACGGGCTTACACCCCTAGACCCCGTAACACTCCACTGGCTGTAAGGGCTAAACAATAGCTGGAAGAGAAAGGGGGTGGGTTACCAAAGGGCAGAGCTTACAACTACCCCTGGAACTGGATCACAAGTACCCGGATCTCAAATCGCAAAGGAAACTGGCTGATAAAAAGAGGAAATATCCTAAAATAGGTGCTGATACTAGAAAGATTCTCCTAGGCCTGCAACCTCATAACCTAGAGCTGATGCCTAACAGCGGACAAAATACTTATTAGTAGAGTAATCTGACTTCCTATCAGCTGTCACTTCTCTGATCGATGCCGTCTTCTTTGACTACAATATACATTGCCTCGCTCTCCTAGCTTTCCGATAGCTGCTTTGTTCCGGCTAGAGGAACTGTAACTATTGAGAGCATCTCTTCCACTTTTATGCGTTTAGTGTCGCTGCTGAACAACTCTTCCTTGGTACGAGAGGAATTGGGGATTGAAATTGATTACACTCCTTCTCTTTCTCTCCCTCTTTACTGTGCTAGCAATCAGGTAATCCGGTAAAGAAGTCAAGCAGTCAGTCCATTTCACTTGAGGGTCTTTTCGAAAGGCAAGCTAGCCACTGAGCGTTCCGTTCCAGGCTCTAACAAGACCTTTACTATTTTCAATTTTACCCGGACCCGGGGGCCCTACCTAATCTCTTGCTGCAGTGCCAGTTCCCGGAGTCTTAGTATCCTTTACCTCGTGCCATTGTACTTTCCTTTCTAGGGTGTAAGGCTACAGAGGCGAGAGTACTATTTGAGGTAATTCTTCCAGCGGGCCAGGATTCGTAGATGTAAAGATCTCGCTAGTGCTTTCCTAATTCAAAAGATTGTATGGAAAGAGCTCCTACCAGACTGGATCTTCAGAATATAGAAAAATAAGAATACTTATACCTTACACAATATGCACAGCGATGGAGAGATTTGGCGGCAAAAGTCCAGCCCCCCTCTCACAGACAAAAAGAAAGGGTGGCAACCTTCCTAAGCACTCTCTGAGCACCCTACTATGATAGGATGATCAGCAAGACTTCCAGTCATTTCGCGGATCTCAGCATCTCTGTAGAGGAGAGCGAATTGACGATGGGATTCGAAAAGGAAAGATTTTGGATCCCACAGCGGAAGCAATAGGATCCAAGAAAGAGACTATGGGAAATAGAAGAAGTCAGTCACACGGGGCAGAAAGGCTTTCTTCTTTCTTAGAGATTCAAAAGGGCTGAAGCCCCAACTGATCTACCATCCCCGTGGACGCTATGTTATCCGAACTCCCAGCATCAATGAGCCTCTTTGCACTGGCCAATTCCGACATAGATTCGGAATACAGCCTTCCGTCTCCTCTTCCTTTCTGCTGACGTTGGCTCGCCTTGCCACACAATCTAACGACAGCGAAACTGTCTCCTCTCCTAAGCGTCAGAGCCTCCGCTATGTTTCCGACTTGAACTTACCTTTAGAGCTTCCCGGGCTCTAGGCTCCACAACGTTCACTCTTCCATCTTCAGCTGGTCTATTCTGCACTCCCCCCAGCAGCATTCGTCCGTCTGAACATTGGGACAGTAACGAGCGCCCCACTCCTCCAATTGCAGACTCCTTGTCAGAAGAGTTATCAAAGGCAAGGGAAAAGACTAGCAAGCCAATTACAGTCTTAAGGGTTGGTGTTCGAATTCTCTTCTCATTGGATCCAGTTGGAATTGTAGTTCTCTTTGCCCTTAGTCTTGGGTTCAGTGAATAGGTAAATTAGTCTTATTCCCTAGCTGAGTGAATAGGCCGATCGAAGTCCAAGGAAGCCGAAGATGGTGAAAGTACCTGTGCCACCAGTTGGTCAGTGGGTGCCTGTGGTACAGAAGTCCAAGTCTGAGAAAAGCCTGCAGAGGGAACATCTGTAGAAGTCCAGTCACCGAAGCTATCCAGGATCCAGAGGAGAAGATTTTTGAGGAAGAAGGCTTCAGTGAAGAGGAAAATACAGACTGAAGCAGAAAAAGAACAGAATCTTGGTCTGATGGTGAAGTACCCGGCAGAAGGTAAGGCTGGGAAAGACCACCACAAGAAGCTGAAAAAGGGAGAAACTTCTCCAATAGAGGATTCTGATGAGTTCTCTGAAGATTTTTCCCTGGAGGATGATCTGATGGAAGAAGACTTGAAGGTTGGTGAGTCAAGCAGTCAGACCCAGGTTAAAGAAAATGAGCCAAAGTTTCAAATTCAGTTAGGTAACTTACCTGAGAAGGTGGATTGCTTTGGATGCTTCCTGTTTAAAGTAAGGACTATGCTCAGATGGGCCTCCTCGGTGAAAGGCAATCTTACCTATTAATATAGTCCTTGCGAAGCTCGATAGCCTAAGGATGCGAGGTTGAGCCTTAGCGAAGAAGCGAGCGACAGCGAAGAAGGCTGGATCAGGATCTTGAGAATGTGGGATCGATAAATCTTGCAAACCAGGATCAGAAAAGCTTGTTCAACAGATCCTTCCAATTCTGGTTTTCATGGATCCAAGTAAACTTTTCGGAGCCTCTTTTCACTCACTCCCGGTTAATTAAGCTGTGCGAGAAAGATGAATAGTCAATCTATGCCACTAGCTCCAGTCTCACAGCTTATTCCGCCTACACCTTCTTCGAGAATAGCCAATGAGTGCACAAGAACTGATAGGCCAAGAGTTTATTCAATTTAAGCGCTTACTGTAACAAGAAGACCGGTTACGAAAACACTAGCAAGGGAAACTGCAGGAGTTCCTACTCGTACTCATACTAAAGCACCCGATACGATCAGATCTGCAGGGGTTTCTTTCACACTGACATAAAAAATCACAGCTGATACGATCACACCAACAATTAATAGAAAACGACGCCCTTCGTCGCTAAGAGCTTGCTCGAAGAAAGCCCAAACTAGGGTATTTTTTCTCTTTTTGTTGCCTACCGCGGAAACAACGGTAGAGAGTGGTAAAAAGGCACAGCCCTGCTCCCAAGCCTAATTGAGCCACTGAGCCTTTACTTTATTAGGATATTAGGATCAAGGAAAGATCTACACCGAGTACTCTCCTGTTGTTGTTCGCCGTCCCTGCCCATGGTTCAAACCTTTGTGCACAGCTCTTCTCCTGGGTCTACCCCAACCGAGCCGGATTTTAGCTCCTACCTTTCGAAGGAAAGGGGAGTTTCACTTCGATTGGCTTTGTGTGAAGCCGACTGTACTACATATCATGCCACAAGCGAAAAGAAAAAAAGCACCCAAGCTTGCCAACTTCGTTGCCTTTGTGCCACCTCGAGAGTTACAGAAGGAAGTCCCAACTCTATACCTATTCTTCCAAGTGATGGTGATTTCGCTCCTATCCTATAACTTAGTTCCATCCTGAGTGAATTCCTTTCTCCGTCACAGGACAGTGATGAAGGGACTTAACACTACTCTTCTGTCAAGTATCAGATCGCAGCTTGCGCTAGTTATTTCCTTTCGCGAAGGGAAGATTAGGCTGAAGGGAGAAAGGGGCCAGAAGAAGCATCGAAATTGCTCGTTCAGACAGAGATGTATGTGTCAAAGTATACCTGCAAGGGTCGGGCACCAGAGTTCCATTACTAGTATGAATAACCGGCTGGAGTAACTCGTACTGGACATCTGGGAAAGAAAAAGGCTTTCTCTTCTCCTCTCAGCAATCAAACTCCATAGCGTTAGCTATAGGCTTTGACGCGTTAGCGCCCCCCTGCCTACTCGTCTAAGGGCCTTGCTTGTTCGGTCGAGACGGATTACATCTTTTACAGAAAAAAGAACTAGTCCGTCCCTTTACTCTTGTTGAGTAAAGTTCCTTAACCGTTTGTTTCAGAACTCATCCGTTATTCGTTCATTGATTCTTTCTTGAGTCATCTCGGTAAATGAAAAGTAGAATCTTTATTATTCCCGAGGGGATGAGATTGGTCAACCGGAACATTTACTACAAGGACTAAACTTCTTTCTTAAAAAAGGTTATACTCATCACCTGAACCGTTGGGGCATTCAACCTCAGCCTCTCTTACTTATTAAAGTTAGGAATCAGACACTAATTAGTAGGAATGGGGAAAGATTACTCCTATAAGGAAGGTGAAAGCCTATCTATAACTAGGGACCGCCAACCCAGACTTTGATCAACAATAGGCCAACTGCTGATTCTGGTAGTGAAAAGAAAGCCCATACCTAACTCGCTATGCTTACAGCTTGGCACGGTCCCGTGCTATGCTATTTGATCGAGATTCGAAATACCCTTCCTCGCCGCCACCTTCCTTCTGAGCCAGCCCGATTGGAATCTTGTACACTTTCGTTATCTTTCTTTTATTGATCCAGCCTATACCTATTTCCTCTTGCTTCTAAGGGCGATCTGAATCAATGAAACTGCTACTGCCTGATTATCTTAGACTGTATCAGGGAAATGGGCTGAATTTGGTCTTAACTCGGATTCTTCTCCTGCACCTAAATCTTTGAATTTTTCCGTGAGGGTTGGCTCTATTAAGGATTTGGGACGTTCTTACCGAATAAGAATCCATTATAAGGCTTCATTTCGTCCTTCAGCTCTCTTAAGGAAGAGAATATGGGGGAGAAGCCTCCGGAAAGATCCTCCCATAGAGGACCGGTAATAGATTCCCCGGTTGTTGTATCAAAAAGTATGAATCTCCAACTGCCTTGCAGACTCTATCTTATCTGAAGGAGGAAAAGAGGATGCTGTCAGAGTTTACAGAGCTGTTTTAGCTGCTAATTAGGTCTCACCTCTTCCTAAGGTTTAGCCTCTGTCTGTTCAAGGATAGGGGATGAGATTCTATAGTATGTTACCAGGCTGAATCAACGGTATGAGCTCAAGATAGCGATTTATTTTTGTTTGTGCTATAGGCAATTTTGATGCCTTTGATGTCATCATATTAAGGATTCTCCATACCACATGGAGAAAGATAAGGCGCTTTGCTACTATTTTGATAGCAGTTTTCACCAAAGTCCACTATAGAATAGGCGGGTATTTAATCTCAGAGACTAGGAAGTGAAGATAAGGGACTAGGTCAATAACTAGATCTCCTGCTGCTCCTACTCACGAAAGAAGCTAAGCTTAAAGAAAGAATTCCTGCCTTTCGGTAACTACTTAGATCCCCTGGAACTCAATCTCATGACTTCTTCCTTCCGCTGCTCTATCTATGGTAATTTAGAATCTTTCTTACCGCAGGAAGGTCTTTTAAAGAGGAATATAATCCGTATGGTATCACAAGCAACTCTTTCTTCCGAGGATTAATGAGAAATCTGTTAGGTTCTTTGATGATGGTCAAAATAATAAGCCTTGATGTTAGGACTTTCCATCTTCCTATCTTTCAACAATAGCAGGTGTGCTAACGCTGATTGCACCAATGGATCATAAAGTTGATCAGCAGGAACCTCACTCAAGATCTTAATTCTATCCACAAACGTCCATTTCTGATATTAATGGGAAGGAACTACTTTCATTTCTATAGATCTCCTCGATCAACCAAGTCTTCCATGATAGGTCACTCATACAGATAGATTTTGATTTAATTTCCTTATACTTTTTGCACTAGTGATACTTACGGAACACCTATTCTACTACCTCAACCTCCTCTGATTACTTCCTATTATGAGACCTATTTGCCCATATCACATAGAGTATAGAAACCTCTATATATTCTATTAATAATGAACACTATAATTTTGACTTGGGTTATTATTCAGAAGGTTCTTAAAGTGAATCCACTTCTTAGTTCCTTCAGAATATAAGAATTCAGTGTCCTTAGTATTAGTAGGAGATGGATTATTCCACACAGACTCTACATAGATGTTATAACACTTAATAAATTCAGAAACCTTAGAATCCCACATTTGAGTTGTATATTTCTCAGGTATCTGATACTGTAAGAATACTGTAAGTTGCTCATCTGTGAAAGGAAATTCGTTGTATGAAGGGATATTAGTAATGTTAGGAGTAACATTTGGTAATATTAAATTATTAATGATGAATATAGGATGACCCATCTGAATATATACGTTAGTATATATCGTAGGAATTACTAAAGATAAAGGCGCTGTTGTGATAAAATTATCATGAACAGTATATATAGGAGCTTCATATCTTAATCTTAATAAGGATTCTACGACTTTGAAGACAATGTATGCTTCCCTCTGATGAATAAAGTTAGCGAAAGCAGCGGTTTGACTCTTCCTAATATCCCTTTTAGTAGTAGGAACTTGAAAAGGGATACGTCCTCTGCAAGTTGGAAATACTTTTTTATTGAACAACATATAATTCTGATATGTATTGAATAAAGGTGTGTTATACACTACAGCTCTATCCATTACAGAACAAAACCAACTAAGGAGGGACATCAACTTCATCAAATTCACAATATCTGGATATTGAAAGTTCAAAAATTCACGGCTAAGCTTTTCGAGGTTAAAGCTATCCTTCAGACTTAACAAGTCTTCGTCATCTGCACTTATATTTATATCATTCATGCTCATAACCGTCTTATCATAGATTAATGACATGAATAGCCTTTTAATGACATTTCTATCCAATCTAGACTCCAAGATAGCCATCTTGAACTTATCATGGATTTGATGATGCAAAAATTCCTTAAACTCTTTGAGTAGGTACAGAAATACATCTTGTTTTTTACCATCAGGGTGTAGAATAAGATTGGTTTTCCTAGCTAAATCTTCGTTAAGCAATAAATAACTCATGATTTGATATGCACTAGTGGAGGCTTCTTGTGTTATAGGAAGTGTATCATATTCTATATCCTCATCAAATTCTTGATCCTCATAGTTGCAAAGAAATTGAGATATGAACTGAAAAGGATCAAGAGCATCCTTAGCGAAGGGGATTATCCCATTAGAAGAATCTAATTGATAGGAATTATCTATTGACCATTGAAAAGCATTATCATAATCATCGAATTTCTGAAACTTAAATGCTGCTGAACATGATACAATGTCCCTAGAAAAGGACAGTTGATTTAGATCATCTTGATCATTACTGAAATAATCTTGATCTTTATCGGCAAAGACTACGAGACTCCTAGCAAAATCACGTTCGTGGAAGTTTAGGGTACCAGAGCGATATATTCTGCCACGGAAATCCATAAAGGCAGGTAAATAAAAGACAAAATCCTCGTAAGCGGATGCTAACCTGATTATGAAATCTTCATACCTAGCAGCCTGCACCTGCTTAGCAAATTCTAAGAAAAAATAACTAAGGCTACAAAATTCATTTATATTATGTTTATCATGAAATAACCTTAAAAGGTCGTAGGCTTTTCTCAAATTAATGTTAGCCAGGAAATTAGGCATCATAAGTCCCTCTTTTTCTAAAGTTGCACGATTATTGTTAATAAACTCTAATTGTTTTTTATTGATTTTCAATCCTTTATTTTGAAGACCATTTAATATAATACAAACCTTTTTGTAATTCGATTGATTTATTTCAAGAGATAAATGGCTGAGGTTATCTGATGAAATCAGACAAAACATGTTATAAAAATGTAACGTAGGGCAACTTAAGTAACCACCTCTAAGATCCGATAACATAAATGAATCCTTCTTCTTTACAGAAGGGTTTAAATGGGATTCTATATCAGAATCTAGTAACCAATCAGCTGGTTTGCAAACCATAGGTAGATTATAGATCATAGGGAAAAGATTCAAATCAAAATTGCATACAACAAATAAATCATATTGCTTATATCCCTTTCCTTTTTCTTTCACTATTGAGGACTCACCAATAGAAAAGCTCTCTATACTGACTAATTTCCTTTCTATCATGAAGTCCAACAATTTATTACCAATTATATATTTATATATTCTACCCTCCTTCTGAATAGGATCATAAACCTTATTATATAGATGATTGTATACCTGAACAATATTATCTAGCATCTGCAACAAAGTCAAAACCCTAACAACCGAGGTGTTTTGAGTACAGTTAAACGCCATCCCTAGGACATATATAATGAGAGCCTCTAACGTATATAGACCAAAAACTTCTATATTACTATCATATATAGATTTAGGTAAATGTTGATGTAAATAATCTTTAGCACTAATAAGATCCTTTCCAATCAATAATTTGGTTAAGTTAGGCGTTTCCCTAAATATATTAGACTCATCAAATCCAAAAGTGAGATTTTCAATCTTGAGTTGTAATTCCTCTAACGCTATTTCAGCTTCTTTAGTACTATTAGGACTCTTGTAATCCTTCAATTGTTGAATCAAACTCGATTTCGAATTATCTGCATCATTACACCTAACTCCAGTAGATTCAAGATCTTTGTAAAATTTGTGCATAAAATGCTTTATCATTGGTTCATAATCTCCTTCAATTGCCTCGGTAGTGTAGTACCGATATCCCATTATCGCGTAAAATCTATAGGTCCTACTTAAACTTAAGGGAAGGACTAGCCCTTTTGGCTGATTTTGAATGGGGCAGCCACCCCTTTTTACTTGGAAAAGAGTATCCATCATGGATTTGATGTTTTTTCTCTCTCTTATTGAGTAAGATATCATTTTTGCTTACTCTAAGAGCCTCATCTCTTTAGGTGTATTTTATCGCTCGTCGATCCACCTGAGTAAGATATCTTTTTTCCTTACTCAAAGAGTGTGTTTTTATTCTATGACTTCGGAGGAACTCCAAAGAAAGCTGTTAACAGAGACCGGAAAAGTCAACTGATGCCCACGTCAAACGAGATAATTCAGTTGGCCAAGGAGGCTAAATCCGCTTCTCCGATTGGAGAAAGACCTACAGAAAGTAAGACAACTACTACCAAACCTAAGGTTATACCCACAATAAGATTCGAGTTATTAGTAGGGATATGGATATCCATAAATGGTTTCTCATTAGCATAGGCTGTTGACAGTGCTGATATAGTATTAGCTTGGTTTTCCATCAATGTCATCTTTTGAAATCCTGGGTGAATATAAACATCTGGATTGTAAAAGAATGGTTCATAATTCTCTATTGGTGAGAACAAGGATGTTAGTAATGATGCATCCAAAGGAATGTTAACTCCATCTCCGGGAGTAAAACCATACCATACGGTACAACCAACACCTATTTGGGCCAATACCAAGAAACGTCCATAGAATCCATTATTGTAAGTTATTGCTTCAAGCAAAACACGATTCATCATCAAAGAGCCTTTAGCATGTATTTCAGATAAACCCTGAAACTTCAGGATACCGCGATTAGTAAGAGTGTCTTTTGACAACGTTAGACCTAGGTTCTCTCTTACCCCTTTCATACCTTCTAAGGTAGAAGGCAATCTCAGATCTTTGAATAGAAAGTCACCTTGACCGGGCATAAATCGAAAGCCTAATGATAAAAGATAATTAGAAGAATTAGAAGTCAGATCCATTACTGTCTTGGGGATATCTAAAAATGGTGATTTAGTAAAATCCATAACTTGACGTGTAAACTCCGAGTGTTGATAAGATATCTTGAATCTTTCAAAAAGACTGCTAGTGGACGAGAACATAGACATAGTATTTGGAATACGACTCCTAGAAACCAATGACAAATTACTACCACTTGTATCATTATTATTTGTATCACTGGTATCATTTAAACGGAGATTCTTCATTTTATTTATTAAAGTGAATACCTCAAAATTTTCTAAGGAAGAAACTGCATTAAAGAAATGGTGCTTATGGAACATATTGTAAGTTAATAGTGAAGTTAGCTTGAACTTAGGTCTTCTCTACGACTTTGGAAGTTGATGTATTCTGAGCGTTCGATATCTACTTATCTTTTCTGTATTCTGAGTGTTCGATATCTACTTATCTGAGTGTTCGATATCTACTTGTATTCTGAGTGTTCGATATCTACTGCTATTTGTATCAATCCTTGTCATGTGTAGATCGTCATGCCTTTTCTTCTTTCATTTCCGCTTTTTGTATGGCTGTATGTGTTATTAACTCCGACCTCCGATTCCTGTGCATCGTAAGTACGTATATAGCCAGTTTTCTTCGAAGCCAGCCATGCGGTTTTGAGAAGAAACTCTAGTATATAGACTAGAGACAGACTTTGTTTGCCCTAAAGGGGGAGTGTTTATGTGGAGTACTTTGAAAGCTTCTTTAATTGAATTCAAAGAGATAGCTTGAAGCATGCTGTCTTATTATGATGAAAATAGCAGGTTATCTTCCCCGCTTTGAATCAATATATAGAGAAAGAGAAACCGATGCCAAGAAGTCTTCCCAAGTCGCTTGCTTAAGGTGGTTGGTCTGACCAAGAAAGAAAGTCCAAAAGGAATGGGATATTTAGTAGGCGAGATGTGATCCAGGAGACTGGATGCCGAAGCTTTCTAATTATAATAAGAATGTCGAATAGAAGAC